TTGGATCTCGATAAAATAATATATCAATGAGAAGTTAATTCGATAAGTTTAGTGAATTTTTATATTATAAGGAAAGGAGTAAAAACTCGTCTTTTTTTGAAAAATCGAAAAAAAGCCCTTTCGTTAGAAGTCAGAAAGAGCCTTCTATGAAAAAAGAAAGAGGATTGGAATCTGCACATTGATTCTTTTTCGCAATTTTTTTGTTGAACCGTATGCGTCAAAAGGCGCCTGTACGGTTCTTAAGGGATACAAATTTACCCTAATCAACCGACTTTATCGAGAAAGATTACTTTTTTTAGGCCAGGAGGTTGATAGTGAGATCTCGAATCAACTTATTGGTCTTATGGTATATCTTAGTATCGAGGATGATACCAAAGATCTGTATTTGTTTATAAACTCTCCTGGCGGATGGGTAATCCCTGGAGTCGCTATTTATGATACTATGCAATTTGTGCGACCAGATGTACATACAATATGCATGGGATTAGCCGCTTCAATGGGATCTTTTATCTTGGTCGGAGGAGAAATTACCAAACGTCTAGCATTCCCTCACGCTTGGCGCCAATGAGGTTTTTGTTTGCAAGAAAAAGAAGACTATGCCTTCGCCATATGAATATTAAGTAATAATAGCATGGCACTTTGAATTCGATATAAAAAATTATTGATTGTTTTTTCAAAACATTAGATTATGTATCGAGAGAGTAGTATGAGATAAGGGGGTATTTCCTATTTTTTCTATCGGGGATTCCAGTTCAGCGTCACAAACTTTTTTATTTTCACACCAGGGGACTCTTAATAATATTTATGTTCTGAAAGAGTGCGAAAAAAAAAATTCTTTTTTCCTTATTTGATCAGATAAAAAGAAACTTTGGGATTGCTGAATCGAAGACAAACAAAAAAATAGATAAAGCAACGGAGCCATCATAGTATTTTTGAACTCCTTCGAAAGGAAGGATGGTAATTTGATCATTTACCGATCGGGATCTGATAGATCCTATTTTTCTCTTGGAAGGTAAAGGTCAATTTTATTATAGAGCCGTATGCACAAAGGATGCCTGTACGGTTGTTCAATTCTATCTTTTTTCTTGTTATTCTTTAATCTTTCTTTTCTCTTCATCATGCGAAATAAAGGAAGCCTTTTTATGTTATTATGTTATACCATCAGGGTAATGATCCATCAACCTGCTAGTTCTTTTTATGAGGCACAAACGGGAGAATTTATCCTGGAAGCGGAAGAACTGCTGAAACTGCGTGAAACCCTCACAAGGGTTTATGTACAAAGAACGGGCAAACCCTTATGGGTTGTCTCGGAAGACATGGAAAGAGATGTTTTTATGTCAGCAACAGAAGCCCAAGCTTATGGAATTATTGATCTTGTAGCGGTTGAGTGAAAAAAGCCCCGATTTCGCGTAAATCCGCGATTTCATATTTTCTCTTTTTGCCGAATTTAATAATTTAATAAATAGAAGTAATTCGTAATTATCCGGTTAGGATTGATCTAAACCAGCCCATTATTTAATTATTTATATGATTCAACATGCCAACTATTAAACAACTTATTAGAAATACAAGACAGCCAATCAGAAATGTCACAAAATCTCCCGCTCTTCGGGGATGCCCTCAGCGTCGAGGAACATGTACTAGGGTGTATGTGCGACTCGTCCAGATCATGAGCTGGTACAAAACAAAAGAAAGAAAACTTTTTCCAGTATCAATCATCAGTACCGGCGAATAGGATAGAATAGAAAAAGAACTCCATTCAATATCTACAAAAAATCTATTCAGTCTATTGTGTATGAAATTTATGGTTTCCATTGGTACAAATCCAATCACCTCAATTTAAGATGAGAAGAAATTCTCCATTAGTAGCAAATGGTTATCCATTAAGCGGAGGAAATCTTACTTAAAAAACAGAAAGATTAGGTCCCCTCTTGCAAGAACGGACTAACAGGGTTAGCTACCCAGCCAACTTTCATAATTAAATACCGTTACTGTATAAGTAGATCTCGTCGTGAAAGAACTATTACTGGATAATTCATGGGTAGAGCCAAAGAATGTGAACTATACAAGTTACCAAAAACTTTGATTAAATGAAGTAAAGGCTCCGGTGTATAGAGAAGACCTCACCGTTTAAGAAGTAAGCATAGAAACGATGGAATCCACTATTTCTTTATCCATTTATATATATATATATATATTGACTATATTTTTATTGACTATATTTTGATACCTAGTAGAATACGATTTCTTATTTCGAAGTGAAATGTCTAGAAAAAAGAAAAATAGTGGTCGGGAAGGTTATAGTAGCCAAGGCCATTGGAATTTTGAGTTTATACATTGGAAAAAAAGCTTTGTTATTAATAGACTAGGAAAGGGAAAAAGAATAACTGAAAGAAAGGAAATCTATTAGTTATTCGTCAAAGTTTCATCTATTCAATGACCAGAATTAGACGGGGATATGTAGCTCGGAGACGTAGAACAAAAATGCGTTTATTTGCCT